TGCCAGGAACCAGATTTGAACTGGTGACACGAGGATTTTCAGTCCTCTGCTCTACCAGCTGAGCTATCCCGACCATTTCCGACACATTATTATTACTATCCTACTAAAGGACTTGGTCTATGTCAATTAAAGAAATTCAAAAAGCACTGGAATTTCTTGCTTGGATTTTCAGAAAAAAGAAGACCTTGTAAATGTAGGAGTAATGATATGAACTGTAAGTGAGTCCATAATAAATGGGATGGAAATTTTTACCATAGCATAGTATGGGTCGGTATTTTACCGTATATTTTAACGTAGATAATATCTATTACAATATTTTTGAGAATAGAGAAAGGTTTCTGACCGATCCATTTGTGAAAGAGTAGAATTAAGTAATAAACATAGAAAACTTTGAATCACTGACTAAGAAAAGAAAGAGGATAAATGGTTAGGGAGTCAAATAGGGATTATTATTATTGGGGATAGAGGGACTTGAACCCTCATGATTTTTCAAGTCGACGGATTTTCCTCTTACCATAAATTTCATTGTTGTCAGTATCGACATGTAGAATGGGACTCTATCTTTATTCTCGTCCGATTAATCAGTTCTTCAAAAGATCACCATACTCCGGAGTAAATGATTTGATCACTGAATATTTGATTCTTCCCTCTGGAATCAATTCAGAACAATTTCAGAATTTTTCTGAAAAAAAAAAGAATAATTCAGGTCGTGATGAATCTTTGATATTTCAGTACGTATCTAGGGTAATTCTTTCTCTTATTTTATGGAGTAGAAGAATTCCTCTACCAATGCAATTAATAATGGTAAAGGCAACTCCATTCGATTCGTTAGAATAACTTCCATTGAGTCTCTGCACCTATCCCTTTTTCGCTTTCTGAACTCGTGTTTTCTGAAAAATAGGATTTGGCTCAGGATTGCCCACTTTTTATTCCAGGGTTTCTCTGAATTTGGAAGTTACCACTTAGTAGGTTTCCATACCAAGGCTCAATCTAATCAAGTCCGTAGCGTCTACCAATTTCGCCATATCCCCCTTTACACCTACTTATCCTTATAAGACAGGGGTCCTATTGTGATCCAACCCTCCTCTTTCATTTAGTTTGGCTGGAACCTTGTAATTCACTAGATAATATACCTACCCCTATATCGAAAAAGCGTCTACTTCATATTATATTCTATTTCTTGTCCATCTTCTTTCGTCTCGTTAGGAAGACTCGATGCGCATATTTGTATTTGTTTGGCCCAATCCAAAAAGAGTCTATCAATGATAGATCCGCAATTCAATATGGATGGATCTATCCCGTATATATATATATATGCCTTTCCGCTCTAATTCTTCTCACACTCTTTTGTTTATAATACTGAAACGGTCGATATTGATTCTTCTTTTTTGTCGTCCTATCTGCTACCTTTCCGAACGAAACCGTAGGAATATCTCATTCCTATATGAATTGCAACCCTATTTCTATCTTTCTATTTATTTTTATACTCATCTTAATCCTCTATTGAATTTACCTAATACTCTAATCTATTAGATTAATACTCGAATCTTATAGAATTTCTATAATCTGTTATAGCTAATATAATATATCTATAGTTAATCACTATTAGAACTAATAATAGTTAGGGAAAATATTGTTCATAAACAAAACTCTTCAAATTTGGAATACTCTTGTTAATAGTTAATCATTATAACTATTATCATTTAAATAGTTAAAACTAACTCATTTCATGAAAAAAAAATGTATATTATTTCATTAATGAATTGAATAAAATTCATAGAATATAGTCAAGATCCCCGCGTTTTCCGAATTTCTATGCACTTTTTCTTTTTATGTGAGCCCGCTTAGCTCAGAGGTTAGAGCATCGCATTTGTAATGCGATGGTCATCGGTTCGATTCCGATAGCCGGCTTGTTCTATTTGTTCGATTTTTTTCATGATTGAAAATAACAACGTCTTCTTGAGATCAAGGAATATTGAAAAGGCTTCTCCCCTTTTCTCCAAACGCCGGATAATGGATTTTTATGTTGTAGGAACTTCCAACTATGAATAAAAACGGGGGATTTAGATCCATATAGAACAAATATGGAAGGGGGCACTTAACTTCCTATGTATACATATACAATATTTTCCATATATAGAATACAATTCATTTCATTCTTCTTTGTAGTACTTCAACGGATTTGCCTTTGTTTATCGTTTAGTTCAGTCTTAATTTAAGTTTATTCTGTCCATTTTTCATTTTTTTTTATTTTCTATTTTTTAAAAATAAGGAGTTTTTATGTCTCGTTACCGAGGGCCTCGTTTCAAAAAAATACGACGTTTGGGGGCTTTACCGGGACTCACTAGTAAAAGACCTAGATCTGAAAGTAGTCTTAGAAGTCAACCGCGTTCTGGGAAAAGATCTCAATATCGTATTCGTTTAGAAGAAAAACAAAAATTGCGCTTTCATTATGGGCTAACAGAGCGACAATTAATTAGATATGTTCGTATCGCCGGAAAAGCCAAAGGATCAACGGGTCAGGTTTTACTACAACTACTTGAGATGCGCTTGGATAACATCCTTTTTCGATTGGGCATGTCCTCGACCATTCCCGGAGCCAGACAATTAGTTAACCACAGACACGTTTTAGTTAATGGGCGTATAGTAGATATCCCAAGTTATCGCTGTAAACCTCGCGATATTATTTCTACGAGAAATGAACAAAGATCCAAAGTTTTGGTTCAAAATTCTATGGATTCTGCTTCCCGCGAAGAATTGCCAAAACATTTGACTCTTGACTCGTCCCAATATAAAGGGGTAGTAAATCAAATAATAGATAGTAAAGGGGTCGGTTTAAAAATCAATGAGTTGCTAGTCGTGGAATATTATTCACGTCAGACTTGATTCTAATCAAATAAAAAGAACATAAATCTTCGTACAATTTTGATCCCCTTTTCCGAAGTAGAGGGGATTAAGTCCGTATTTTTCTACAATTCTTGTATTACAACTAGCGGTGAGATTCTCACCCCTTGTCTATTCTTTTTTTTTTCGAAATTTCCGATACCAACCTAAGTGCTTAGGAAAGGAAGAGAGAATCTCTAGAATTACCATTGGATATAATGGTATCGATTGCTATTACATAGATTGCGGCCGATACCACTACTGTTGGTGAATTAGAATAAGATAAGATTCGGAAAGAGAGGGATTCGAACCCTCGGTAAACAAAAGTCTACATAGCAGTTCCAGTGCTACGCCTTGAACCACTCGGCCACCTTTCCTATATAATCTTAGGATTATGGTCCAGAAACCAATTGAATAGCGAGTTATTCATATTCTTTTGAATTATTGCAATACAGACACGGCCAATCAATTCGAAATCGAAAACTCCTTTGCTTTGTTATTTTCGGTTTATCAACAACAACCCTTTTCACGAGCTACCCCATATCATAGATCTAGTACAAATGAATGAGTCGTCTGTGATTTTTTTATTCCCATTGGTGTATACATTCAATTCAAACCAAATGGATAACTATTATCTAACTTATCTAAAATAGTAAGAGTTACGTTTATTGGTATAATTGGAATGAACCCCAGTCAATCGGATTTCAATATTTCCTATCTATCCCTGACCCTTTGGGACAATGAGGGTGGAAGGTCAACATCTTTTTTGTTCGAATTCGTTTTCTTTTCGAATTTGTTTGTTTTTCTTTTTATGTGATTTCGTACTGTACAATTCCTTTGTTTGTGAAATCATTTTCCCCCTCGGGGGATAATAAAATGAGAAGAATTTATAGAATGGGTTGCAAACTATGCCTAGATCTCAGATAAATGGAAATTTTATTGATAAGACCTTTTCAATTGTAGCTAATATCTTATTACGAATAATTCCGACAACTTCAGGAGAAAAAGAGGCATTTACCTATTATAGAGATGGTGCGATTTGACTCTTTTTATATATTAATTATATATAGAATTTTTTATTTACTTGTACTTTACTTTACCACCCTTATTCATCCTTATCCCCACAAGATAGAGATATGATTAGGGATAAAGAAATGAATTCTTGAAATAAACCTACGCTTGGTGAAGGTGAAGTTTGGAGATAGAACAATTCCTTCTGTCGTGTATCCGCGATTGATGCAGTCTCAGATGCTTCAATTGTCGATTCTAGTATTGAGCGAAAGGTTAAACCTAGTGGTTCTTTATGTATTGCAGGTCACCCCTACTTTACTAGTACTAATAGTACTAACTAGTACTAACTAATAGGTCGCATAAAGGAAGAAGCACTACACTATGCCCAGGAATCAACAACACGAAACCTTTGTTATAAATTAGCCCTTTCCTTATTTTATTGGGATCGGGACCACTAAAAGTGGTTGGGACAACAAACAGCCATCTCGTTCGTATTTTGGATACCCGTATAACCACCGAAGATCGTTGAAGTGACGAATTCCTGAAATAGAAGGCGTTGAGGACAAAGAAATTGTTTGAGTTACCATTTATTCCTATCTAGAATCGACATCTTTTCTTAGCACAAAAGATGGACCTCTTGCAGGAAGGCTGGCTAGAGATTTCTTGTAAAAATACCAGCCCCCGTCAGTTCATAATGAGAATATCCCAACCCCTTTGATTTTGAATTACATAGCATGGATTATTCCCTTTATTACTATGCACAGAAGGGGGGAGCCGTATGAGATGAAAGTCTCACGTACGGTTTTGGAACGGAGATTCATTGAATAAAATAAACGACCGTAACGGATGTCGGCTCAATCCGAAGGAAATTATGCGGAAGCTTTACAAAATTATTATGAAGCTACGCGACTAGAAATTGATCCCTATGATCGAAGTTATATACTCTATAACATAGGACTTATTCACACAAGCAACGGGGAGCATACGAAAGCTTTGGAATATTATTTCCGGGCACTCGAGCGAAACCCATTCTTACCGCAAGCTTTTAATAATATGGCCGTGATCTGTCATTACGCGCGGCTATCTCCACTATAGAAAGAAGGGAA